AAATTCATAAAAAGTTTTATGTCTAAGGTACCGACAATCAATACCCGTATCCATAATAATATGGATATGACCGGGGAACATGAAATCAAAAATTTCAAGGCCGCGCTTGCGAATCAATATCGCAGGCTTAGCAACCTGTATAGAATCGATAGAATCAATTTTGATTTTCGATTTGGATTTTCGATTTGGACTTTCGATTTGGATTTTTGATTTGGATTTTCTTTTATTGTATATTTTTTATTGTATATTGTATTTCTTTCTTTTCTTTTATTCTATAAACTAGAGGAGCACCCAATATGGGGAAAAGATATTTGAATTCAAAATCTTGTTTTAGTTTGAACTGTTGTTTTAGTTCAAACTGGTGTTTTAATCCGATTTTGTTTAAGACTCCATTGACGTCGAAAGATGGGATAAGTAGTTCAAGGGGCCTTAGTGACTTTTTCGCAAGTCCTAATGAAAACTTTTTGTCAGACAATGGTTCCGTGGACGATATTCAATCTAATTCGAATAATCCCATTTCTGGATCTAATAACAAATATCCTCATGGGGCAATCAACGGTATTTATATACCCAGTGGGGGCGACAGTAGTCACATTGGGGATAATGGGAATGGGGCTCCGCCTGGGGGCGACAGTAGTCACATTGGGGATAATGGGAATGGGGCTCCGCCTGGGGGCGACAGTAGTCACATTGGGGATAATGGGAATGGGGCTCCGCCTGGGGGCGACAGTAGTCACATTGGGGATAATGGGAATGGGGCTCCGCCTGGGGGCGACAGTAGTCACATTGGGGATAATGGGAATGGGGCTCCGCCTGGGGGCGACAGTAGTCACATTGGGGATAATGGGAATGGGGCTCCGCCTGGGGGCGACAGTAGTCACATTGGGGATAATGGGAATGGGGCTCCGCCTGGGGGCGACAGTAGTCACATTGGGGATAATGGGAATGGGGCTCCGCCTGGGGGCGACAGTAGTCACATTGGGGATAATGGGAATGGGGCTCCGCCTGGGGGCGACAGTAGTCACATTGGGGATAATGGGAATGGGGCTCCGCCTGGGGGCGACAGTAGTCACATTGGGGATAATGGGAATGGGGCTCCGCCTGGGGGCGACAGTAGTCACATTGGGGATAATGGGAATGGGGCTCCGCCTGGGGGCGACAGTAGTCACATTGGGGATAATGGGAATGGGGCTCCGCCTGGGGGCGACAGTAGTCACATTGGGGATAATGGGAATGGGGCTCCGCCTGGGGGCGACAGTAGTCACATTGGGGATAATGGGAATGGGGCTCCGCCTGGGGGCGACAGTAGTCACATTGGGGATAATGGGAATGGGGCTCCGCCTGGGGGCGACAGTAGTCACATTGGGGATAATGGGAATGGGGCTCCGCCTGGGGGCGACAGTAGTCACATTGGGGATAATGGGAATGGGGCTCCGCCTGGGGGCGACAGTAGTCACATTGGGGATAATGGGAATGGGGCTCCGCCTGGGGGCGACAGTAGTCACATTGGGGATAATGGGAATGGGGCTCCGCCTGGGGGCGACAGTAGTCACATTGGGGATAATGGGAATGGGGCTCCGCCTGGGGGCGACAGTAGTCACATTGGGGATAATGGGAATGGGGCTCCGCCTGGGGGCGACAGTAGTCACATTGGGGATAATGGGAATGGGGCTCCGCCTGGGGGCGACAGTAGTCACATTGGGGATAATGGGAATGGGGCTCCGCCTGGGGGCGACAGTAGTCACATTGGGGATAATGGGAATGGGGCTCCGCCTGGGGGCGACAGTAGTCACATTGGGGATAATGGGAATGGGGCTCCGCCTGGGGGCGACAGTAGTCACATTGGGGATAATGGGAATGGGGCTCCGCCTGGGGGCGACAGTAGTCACATTGGGGATAATGGGAATGGGGCTCCGCCTGGGGGCGACAGTAGTCACATTGGGGATAATGGGAATGGGGCTCCGCCTGGGGGCGACAGTAGTCACATTGGGGATAATGGGAATGGGGAAATAAAATTATAATTAGTAATCTGATATAAAAAAAAAAGAATAAGAGGTACAACATAGTAAATGGAGGTACCCATTTTATGACAACTTTCAATTTTCCCTCTATTTTTGTGCCTTTAGTAGGCCTAGTATTTCCGGCAATGGCAATGGCTTCTTTATTTCTTTATGTTCAAAAAAACAAGATTGTTTAGATCTGAGGGGACAAAATCTCATCCGTTTTTTTTGAAACTTAGACCTGTAACATAACACAGATTTTTATTTCGGGAAATATGGTATAACATGTGATTTCCGGCGAACATAAAGGAAAAAGCGCTTATGCCTGCAGAAAATGATCTATGGGTAAATGAATTCTAACTAGTTTCAAATAGATCAGGGGCGCTGGATGCCTAAAATGTAAAGTTGGTGGATCTATATGTATATTGGGATCCTATGAAAAGTATTTCTATTTTAACTCTTAAAACTCCTAAAAAAAAAGTTCACATCAAACTAGTACTAGTTCACATCAAACTAGTGCTAGTTGATGAGAGTTCCTTAGAATTGGGAGTATTCTTAAAAAACAACAGGAGGTTCAAGTATGGACTGGAAATCCAAAAAATTTTGGATAAAGTCTAAACGGTTATGGATACGGCTTAGATCGGGGGCTCGAAACCTAAGTAATGTTTTCTGGGCCTTTACGGTTTCTTTAGGTTCATTAGGATTCTTAGTGGTCGGAACTTCCAGTTTTCTTGATAGAAATTTGATATCTTTTGTTCCGTCTCAGCAAATCCCTTTTTTTCCACACGGGATCGTGATGCTTTTCTACGGGATCGGGAGTTTCTTTATTAGTCTCTATTTGTGGTGGACAATTTTCTGTAATGTAGGTAGTGGTTATGATCGATTTGATAGAAAGGAAGGACTAGTGCGTATTTTTCGTCGGGGATTTCCTGGAAAAAATCGTCGCATAGTCGTCGAATTCTATCTAAAAGAGATTCAATCCATTAGAATAAGAGTTAAAGAGGGTCCTTATGGTCATCGTGTCCGTTATATGTATATCAGAGGTCGGGGGGTTCTTCTGGTGACCCGTACTGATGAGAATTTGACTCCACGAGAAGTTGAAGAAGAAGCCGTGGAATTGGCCTTTTTCTTGCGTGTACCGATTGAAATCAGTTGATAAAAGGAACTGAGGCTGAAGAACTAATGCTTTTTCAGCCTCAGCAGAAGGGAAAAATGCAAGAATCCTGTTTTTTTCTATAACAGAACTTAACTGAAGTTTCGTCAGAACATTCAGTCGAGCCAAAGCCGACGTATATGGAACAACCATAAAACAAAACTATTTTTTTTGTGGTTTTTTATGCGTATCCAAATCCATGCAACTCAATTGAAACAAGTAAGAAATTGAACTACTAGATTCAATTTCTCTCATATATCAAACGATTTCGAAAGAAAGAAATTTATCTTTTTTTTTTTGAAGTTCAATATTTGTTGGAAGTGCTACTTTAGATGCAGATAAATCCTATCTTGTAAATTATTTCCTTTTTGTCAATCGATCTTTTTTTATCCTTTCGTTTGTGTTCTTTACTAACCAATAATGGGTTTTCTTAATAATGATAACTGGCCCATTTCTGTCTTGTTTTGCCGCTCATTTTTTTGATCATCACAATATCTTTCTCTCAATTATTCTATTCTTGGCTATGGGGAATCATTGGAATTCTTTCGAAATATTTTGGATATTTTGATAGAAAAGGAGTTCTTTCGTCTCAAAATCGCAATAATATTCATTCCTTAAAGGACTTCTTTCGGTCATTCATCGAAAGGAGACACTTGTTTGGGATTTGATGAATTGAGATATCTGGAAACAATATTTTTGATTATTGCTTCATTCGAATTCGAAGTGGAGTCTTAGTCTATTTCTATATTCTTGCTAGATTCAAACAAAATCACAAATAAAATACATTCATAGGTTTCGTGTCTAGAACTCATGTTTGAAAGAAATATTCGATCACATAGAGTCGACAAATGAAGCGGGTTAATTAAAAATTCACAGGTGAAAAATGGCAAAAAATAAAGCATTCACTCCTCTTTTGTATCTTGCATCTATAGTATTTTTGCCCTGGTGGATTTCTCTCTCATTTACTAAAAGTATGGAATCTTGGGTTACTAATTGGTCGAATACTGGTCAATCCGAACTTTTTTTGAATGATATTCAAGAAAAAAGTATTCTAGAAAAGTTCATAGAATTAGAGGAAATCCTCTTCTTGGACGAAATGATCAAGGAATACTCGGAGACACATCTACAAAAGCTTCCTCTAGGAATCCACAAAGAAACGATCCAATTAATCAAGATCCACAATGAGGATCGTATCCATACGATTTTGCACTTCTCGACAAATATAATCTGTTTTGTTATTCTAAGCGGTTTTTCTATTTTAGGTAATGAAGAACTTGTTATTCTTAACTCTTGGGCTCAGGAATTCCTATATAACTTAAGTGATACAGTAAAAGCTTTTTGGATTCTTTTATTAAGCGATTTATGTATGGGATTTCATTCCCACCACGGTTGGGAACTAATTATTGGTTCTGTCTACAAAGATTTTGGATTTGTTCATAATGATCCAATTTTACCTTATCTTGTTTGCACTTTTCCAGTTATTCTGGATACTATTTTTAAATATTGGGTTTTCTCTTATTTAAATCGTGTATCTCCGTCACTTGTAGTTATTTATCATTCAATGACTGATTGATAAATGATCCACCGATATGAATCCACTTAATTAGAATCTTTCTTACTTTGTAGTTCTACATAAGCATTAAAAACTTTCTATCCGGGGGATTTTCATCCTATAGTATTTCAGTAAAATGATTCCAGTAATATAGCAGAATCGTGGATAGGGAACTATATTAGCGACCTACCCAATTTATTGTAGAAATTTTCGGATCAATGATTAGACCATGCAAACTAGAAATACTTTTTCTTGGATAAAGGAACAGATTACTCGATCTATTTCCATATCGCTC